TTATACACAAGAAAAGACAAAAGAAAATGAGAAAAAAAAAAAGGAGAAAGAAAAAAGAGAAGAAAAAGTACGAATAGAAATAGCGGAAGCCTGGGATAGCATTCTATTTGCTCAAACGATAAGAGGATCATTATTAGTAATCCAATCGTTTCTTCGAAAATATATTGTATTACTATCATTGATAATAGTAAAAAATATAGCACGTATGTTAGTATTCCAATTTCCCGAATGGTCAGAGGACTTTAAGGATTGGAAAAGAGAAATCCATATTAAATGCACCTATAATGGTGTTCCATTATCAGAAAATGAATTTCCAAAAAACTGGTTAACAGACGGTATTCAGATAAAAATACTATTCCCATTTTTCCTTAAACCTTGGCACAAATCTAAGGTACAATCCCTTCAAAAAGATCCACAAAAAAAAAAAGGGGAAAAAAATGATTTCTTTTTTTTAACAGTTTGGGGAATGGAAACTGACCTTCCTTTTGGTTCTCCCCGAAAACGTCGGTCATTTTTTAACCCCATTTTCAAAGAAATAAAAAACAAAATTAGAAAATCGAAAAAAAAGTATTTTTTTGGCATACGAATTTTAAAAGAAAAAATCAAATTATTTCTAGACAGAAACCTTTCAAAAGAAAGAGAAAAATGGTTTATGAAAACCATTCTATTTTTCAAGGGAATAATAAAAGAACTTTCAAAAAAAAAAACTAGTTTTTTTTTTGGATTCAAAGCTGAATTGAATGAAACTAAAAACGAAAAAGATAGGAGAATCCCTAATCAAATGCTTTATGAATCGTCCATTCCAACTCCATTTATGAATTTGAAAGACTTTTCATTTACGGAAAAAAAAATGAAAGATCTGGTTGATAAAACAAACGCAATAAGGAATCAGATAGAAAAAATAAAAAAAAAAAAAGACAATAATAAGGAGTTTGTAACTACTGAAATAAATAGGAATTCTAATAAAACAAGCTGTCCTACTAAACTATTAGTATCAATAATAACTATTTTGGAGAAATTCAAAAAAATGAATGTTCGATTAATCCGAAAATTCTATTTGATAATCCAATTTTTTTTTCAAAAGCTATACACAAAAATCCTTTTATGTATCATTAATAAGAATAGTCCGAAAATCGCTACACAATTTTTTGAATTTGAATTATCAAAAAACAAATTTGATAAACCTATTTCCAATAATGAACTAAATAAAGAAAAAATTTATAAAACAAATGGAATTCGCCTTATTCGAACTCTCAAAAAACGTTTTTTTGATATTACTAAAAAGAATTCAAAGAATTTTAGTAACTTATCCTCCCTTTCGCAGGCGTATGTATTTTACCAAATATATCAAACTCCAATCTTGTATAAGTTAAGATATCTTCTTCAATATCACGAAACATCTCTTTTTATTAAGAATGAAATAAAGGATTATTTGGAAACACAAGGAATACTTGATTTGGAATTAGGGCATAAAAATCTTTTTAATTACGCAAGGAAAAAGTCCTTAAGGGGGTATTATCAATATGATTTATCGCAAATTCAATGGTATCGACTAGTACCACACAAATGGCGAAACAGAATCAATCAAACATCGATTATGGCTGAAAATAAAGATTTGCAAAAAAGTCATTCATATGAAAAAGACCAATTAATTCAAAAATTAATTCATTTTGAATCTAATTCATTATCCAATCAAAAATATAACTTTCAAAAATACTATAAATATGAACTTTTTTCATATCAATCCATTTATTATGAAGATAGGAAGGATATATATATTTATGTATCACCATTATGGATAAATAATACACAAGAGATTTATTATAATTCCAATATATACAACATAAAGAAAAGTACCCTAGTTGATATGTCAGAGCGTATTATCCTCATATATAATTATTTATGGCAGGACGAGAATATGAATCTGGATCAATTTCCAGATAGAAAATATTTTGATTGGGAAATGCTATATTTTTGCCTTAGAAACAAAGTCGATATTCATTCCTGGATCGCTATCGATACAAATATCGACTTCAATAGTAATACAAATACTAAGACTAAGGTTAATAATTATGAAATAATTGATAAAATTGATAAAAAAGACCTTGTTTATCTTCAAATTGATCACGATCAGGGAATCAAGTCATCAAAAAAAAAAAGCCTTTTTGATTGGATGGGAATGAATGAAGAAATACTAAGTCGTCCTATTTCGAATCTAAAACTTTGGTTCTTTCCAGAATTTGTGTTCCTTTATAATACATATAAAATTAAACCCTGGATCATCCCGACCAAACTACTTCTTTTCAATTTCAACGAAACTGTTAGTGAAAATAAAAACATCACTCGAAATAAAAAAGAAAATCTTTTAAAATTATCCAATGAGAAAAAATCTATTGAATTAGAAAATCAAAATCAAGAAGAAAAAGAATTCCCAGGTCGGAATAATCTTGAATTAGCTGTACAAACTCAAGAAACTCTTGAATCAATTTTATCAACCCAAGAAAAAGGTATTGAAGAGGATTGTGCAGGCTCAGATAGGAAAAAACGTAGAAAGAAAAAGCAATATAAGAGCAACACGGAAGCAGAACTTGATTTCTTCTTAAAAAGGTATTTACGTTTTCAATTGAGATGGGATAATTCTTTTAATCAAAGAATAACCAATAATATTAAAGTATATTGTCTCCTGCTTAGACTGGTAAATCCAAGAGAAATTGCTATATCCTTTATCCAAAGGGGAGAAATGAGTCTAGATATTCTGATGATTCAAAAGGATTTAACTCTTAGAGAATTGATGAAAAAAGGGATATTAATTATCGAATCTGTTCGTTTGTCTCTAAAAAACGACGGTCAATTTTTTATGTATCAAACTCTAAATGTTTCATTGGTTCATAAGAGTAAACACCAACTGAATCAAAGATACCGAGAAAAATACTATGTTGATAGGAAGAATTCCAATAATTCTATTTTAAGACATAAAAATCAAAGAATAACTGAAAATAGAGTCAAAAAACATTATGATTTACTTATTCCTGAAACAGTTTTCTCCACTAAACGGCGTAGAGAATTAAGAATTCTAATTTGTTTCAATTCTCGGAAGAGAAATCTTATTTCTAACAATCCAGTATTTTGCAATAACGTAAAAAAATGGAATGAGGTTTTGGATAAAAGTAAACATTTTTATAGGGATAAAAATGAACTAACTCATTTAAAGTTCTTTCTTTGGCCTAATTATCGATTAGAGGATTTATCTTGTATGAATCGATACTGGTTTGATAGCAATAATGGAAGCCGTTTCAGTCTGTTAAGGATATCTATGTATCCGCGGTTGCAAATTCGTGAATGATGCATTTCTCATATCTATATCTTCCATATCTGTATTTGGTATATGAAACAAGGAGTTGTACACATGCATTGTCTTACATTCCAATAAGATATATCAATACTAATTCAATGCATGTATCCATATCCATTAGATAACCATTATTAGTTATTAGATATTCGATTAGGTCAAATAGAACAAAAAATTGTTCTCTTTTATCCGTGTAAATATATACTTTCTTTTACTATCGTAATAAAACGGAAAATTGGATTTGATTCATTTTTTTTTTTCAAAAAATGAGGAATTCATAGAGAACTTAAGATTATTACCTATAACAAATAGAAGAAATTAAAATGAAAAAATGACTAGCATTATTTTTACTGATCGGTAAAATGGATTTCTTTTAAAAAGGAAAAAAGAGGAGATTTTATCTTATGGTAAAAAAGAAATTTATTTCAGTTATTTCAGAAGAAGAAAATCGAGGGTCTATTGAATTTCAAGTATTTAGTTTCACCAATAAGATAAGAAGGCTTACCTCACATTTGGAATTTCACAGAAAAGACTATTTATCGCAGCGAGGTCTACGTAAAATCCTGGGAAAACGACAACGGCTGCTGTCTTATTTGTCAAAGAAACAAAAAGTTTCTTACAAAGAATTAATTAATCAGCTGGATATTCGGGAATCAAAAACTCGTTAATTTTTTCATTTAAAAAGGAATTCAAATTGTTTTGTTTAATTTATTTTATTAGATCTAGAATTTAGACGAACTTCTTTTCGTTTTCAGCAGTTCATGAAAGAATGAATCGAGGAATAAACTATGAATGTAACAACTAAAAGAAAAGAAAATATGATAGTCAATATGGGACCTCACCACCCATCAATGCATGGTGTTCTTCGTCTCATTCTTACTCTAGATGGTGAAGATGTTGTTGATTGTGAGCCAATATTGGGTTATCTGCACAGAGCAATGGAAAAAATTGCCGAAAACCGAACAGTTATACAATATTTGCCTTATGTAACACGTTGGGATTATTTAGCTACTATGTTTACAGAAGCAATAACCGTAAATGGACCAGAGCAGCTGGTGAATATTCAAGTACCTAAAAGAGCCAGTTATATCAGAGTAATTATGTTAGAATTGAGTCGTATAGCTTCTCATCTGTTATGGCTTGGACCTTTTATGGCAGATATTGGTGCACAGACCCCTTTTTTCTATATTTTCAGAGAAAGAGAATTGGTATATGATCTATTTGAAGCTGCCACCGGTATGAGAATGATGCACAATTATTTTCGTATCGGAGGAGTAGCGGCCGATCTACCTTATGGATGGATAGATAAATGTTTGGATTTCTGTGATTATTTTTTAACAGCTGTTTCTGAATACCAAAAAATTATTACGCGAAATCCAATTTTTTTAGAACGAGTTGAAGGCGTAGGTATTATTGGTGCAGAAGAAGCAATAAATTGGGGTTTATCAGGACCGATGCTACGAGCTTGTGGAATTCAATGGGATCTTCGTAAAGTCGATCATTATGAATGTTATGACGAATTCGATTGGGAAATCAATTGGCAGAAAGAAGGAGATTCATTAGCTCGTTATTTAGTCCGAATCAGTGAAATGACGGAATCTATCAAAATTATTCAACAAGCCCTCGAAGGAATTCCAGGGGGGCCCTATGAGAATTTAGAAATACGTTGCTTTGATAGAGAACGGGATCCAGAATGGAATGATTTTGAATATCGATTCATTAGTAAAAAAACCTCTCCCACTTTTGAATTGACGAAGCAAGAGCTTTATGTAAGAGTTGAAGCGCCAAAGGGAGAATTGGGAATTTATTTAATAGGGGATCAGAGTGGTTTTCCTTGGAGATGGAAAATTCGCCCCCCAGGTTTTATCAATTTGCAAATTCTTCCTCAGTTAGTTAAAAGAATGAAATTGGCTGATATTATGACAATACTAGGTAGCATAGATATCATTATGGGAGAAGTTGATCGTTGAAATGCTAATTGATACAACAGAAGTACAAGATATCCATTCTTTTTCTAGATTAGAATCTTTAAAAGAGGTCTATGGAATCATAGGGATGCTTTTACCTATTTTGATTCTTGTATTGGGAATCACAATAGGTGTACTCGTAATTGTCTGGTTAGAAAGAAAAATATCCGCAGAAATACAACAACGTATTGGACCGGAATACGCCGGTCCTTTGGGGATTCTTCAAGCTCTAGCAGATGGGACAAAACTCATTTTCAAAGAAAACCTTCTTCCATCTAGAGGAGATGGTCGTTTATTCATTATCGGACCATCCATCGCAGTTATATCAATTTTCTTAAGTTATTCAGTAATTCCTTTTAGCTATCGCCTTGTTTTATCCGATCTCAATATCGGTGTTTTTTTATGGATTGCCCTTTCAAGCATTGCTCCGATTGGACTTCTTATGTCAGGATATGGATCAAATAATAAATATTCCTTTTTAGGTGGTCTACGAGCCGCCGCTCAATCGATTAGTTATGAAATACCGTTGACTCTTTGTGTGTTATCAATATCTCTACGTGCGAGTCGTTATAAACTTTTCTTTATTCCTTTCTTTTAAGTAAAGAGGTTGAATAGATATCTTCACTTTTTATTCATCATTCGGGGTAATGAACTAAATCAGATAGTTATATGAGTGAAAAAAACAGCTTCTAAATTAGCAGTCAAAAGATTGAGTCTCATTTCCTAAGTGCAAGAACTAAAAAAAGTAAATTCAATATAAATATAAGCAAGACTTTTACCCCTTGATTGGTTGATTAGTCATTAGTCATCCTGGCTTGAAGCGGGCTCAAAAGATCAACCGTCTAGTATAGAGTTTTCACTATCGTTTATATGTATTACTAGAGCGGAGGGTTCGGAAAAAATGAGTGGATGGTTAGGAACACAAAAATACATAAAGGATTAGTAATAGAAATTTTTTATGTAAATTTGCAAAAAGGATATTTTGGATAACATAAAAAGACCAATAATTGGGGCTTTAAGTTTGTAGAAATGATGAAGCAGTACTCCCCACGATTGCAATCCAAAGTATGCTCCTACTCACAGATTAAAAAACGACTATCAGGAACGAAATAATCCTTTTTTGTTTTTCACTCCCTTTTTTAGTTTTAAGAAAGAAGAATAGGAACGAAAATTCATAGAGATCCCGAGAGAGTCTGATATTATTAAGAAATTAATATAATCTCTGATTTGATTTGTTATTTCAGAATAAATAAAAAAAGAATGGGTAAAAATATCTATTGATATTTGTAGAAGGAGTATTTTATTGATAAGTTATTACTCAACAACGAAAAATTCAAATTCTTAAAGGACGAGATCAATTCAGAAGTGCTTTTTGAGTTATTATATTATTCTGGCATACAGAATTCGGTCGGTCTAATTTTGGACCTTCCGATGGATGTTGATTCTATCTATATTTTGAACCCAAATAAAACATATCAAGATAAAAACTATCAACTCGGTCCTTAGATTTATTGATGGCCGTCGAGGAGCCGTATGAGGTGAAAATCTCATGTACGGTTCTGGACTAGCGATGGGAACAGTGATGTTATCACCGACTATTATTATCTAATAGTTCAAGTACAGTTGATATAGTTGAGGCGCAGTCCAAATATGGCTTTTTGGGGTGGAATTTGTGGCGTCAACCTATAGGGTTTATCGTTTTTCTAATTTCTTCCCTCGCAGAATGTGAGAGATTGCCTTTTGATTTACCAGAAGCAGAGGAAGAATTAGTAGCAGGTTATCAAACCGAATATTCGGGTATTAAATTTGGATTATTTTATGTTGCTTCCTATCTAAATTTATTAGTTTCTTCGTTATTTGTAACAATTCTGTACTTGGGTGGTTGGAATATCTCTATTCCGTCCATATTTTTTTCTGATCTATTTGAAATAAATAAAGTGGGTAGAGTCTTTAGAATGACAATTGGTATTTTTATTACCTTAGCTAAAACGTATTTGTTCGTATTTATTTCTATCACAACAAGATGGACTTTACCGAGACTAAGGATGGACCAATTATTAAATCTTGGATGGAAATTTCTTTTACCCATTTCTCTCGGTAATCTATTATTAACAACTTCTTCCCAACTCCTTTCACTCTAAACGAAAAAGGAATATGATATTCTATATTTCTCACTTCTTTCAATGATCAAACAAGAGAAAGAAATAAACATAAGATTATTCATAGATCTTTACGATATGTTCCCCATGGTAACTGGGTTCATGAATTATGGTCAACAAACAATACGGGCGACAAGGTACATTGGTCAAGGATTCAGCATTACCTTATCCCATGCAAATCGTTTACCCGTAACTATTCAATATCCTTATGAAAAATTAATTACATCCGAGCGTTTCCGTGGCCGAATCCATTTTGAATTTGATAAATGCATTGCTTGTGAAGTATGTGTTCGTGTATGTCCTATAGATCTACCTGTTGTTGATTGGAAATTGGAAATCGGTATGCGAAAAAAGCGCTTGCTTAATTACAGTATTGATTTCGGAATTTGTATATTTTGTGGGAATTGCGTTGAGTATTGTCCAACAAATTGTTTATCAATGACTGAAGAATATGAGCTTTCTGCTTATGATCGTCACGAATTGAATTATAATCAAATCGCATTGGGTCGGTTACCGATGTCAGTAATTAACGATTATACAATTCAAACAATTTTGAATTTTCCTCAAAGACAAATAAAAAATACATGATTAAAGAGTAATTCTAATTAGTATAGTAGTGTATAGTAAGGTTCCATTTTCTCTAATCGAAAGGAATAGTTCCTTATTTTTTTTGTGGTTTGCTCAATAGAACTAGAAATTACAATTAATTGTTGATTGGTTAGTGAGAAGGCGAATCAGGTTGGATTGAAAATCCAATTTTAGAATCTCTCTATTTATTTAGAAATATATAGTATAGTTTCGCGATAACTTTTCTTTTTGGTTTAGTGTAAGGGGAAAAAACATATTGGTATAAGAATTGGACCTACACTTAATTAAAATCCATTAGAAAAGCCATTACATTCTAATTGAATTCAATTAGGAGCATATCATAAAAAAAATTTCCTGGTCGGATCAATAAAATCATGAAAAACATTTCAATTTTTTTATCTTATATATAGAATGGATTTGCCTGGACCAATACATGATTTTCTTTTAGTTTTTCTAGGATCAGGTCTTATATTAGGAGGTATAGGAGTGGTATTACTTACCAACCCAATTTATTCTGCCTTTGCATTGGGGTTGGTTCTTGTTTGTATATCCTTATTTTATATTTCATCAAACTCTCATTTTGTAGCGGCTGCACAGCTCCTTATTTACGTCGGGGCTATAAACGTTTTAATTTTATTTGCTGTGATGTTCATGAATGGTTCAGAATATTCAAAAGATTTCGATCTTTGGACTGTTGGAAATGGGATTACTTCGTTGGTTTGTACAAGTATTTTCTTCTCACTAATTAACACGATTCTCGATACGTCTTGGTACGGAATTATTTGGACGACAAAATCAAACCAGATTATCGAACAAGATTTGATAGGGAATAGTCAACAAATCGGAATTCATTTATCAACAGATTTTTTTCTTCCATTTGAACTCATTTCAATAATTCTTTTAGTTGCTTTGATAGGTGCAATTGCTGTTGCCCGTCAATAAAAAATCTTTCTAACTATTCACAGCAATCCAAATTGAAATTTGTTCTCTTTTATCAAATGCATTTAGCTTTCATTCTATAATTCTATTTAAATATTAAATATCGATTTTTTTCTTTTTCTCTATTACCAAAATAACAATATATTCTGTTGTTTTGTACTTGTTCCATTATAGTCAACCGAATGCGTTGATTTCTTGTTCATGGTTAAATGAATCCAAATTGATAAGGAGCTGATCAATGATACTTGAACATGCACTTGTTTTGAGTGCCTATCTATTTTCTATTGGTATCTATGGATTGATCACGAGTCGAAATATGGTTAGGGCTCTTATGTGTCTGGAACTTATCCTGAATGCAGTTAATATAAATTTCGTAACATTTTCGGATTGGTTTGATAGTCGACAATTACAAGGAGATATTTTCTCTATTTTTGTTATAGCTATTGCCGCAGCTGAAGCGGCGATTGGGTTAGCTATTGTTTCATCAATTTATCGTAATAGAAAATCAACTCGTATCAATCAATCGAATTTGTTGAATAAATAAGTAGTACTAATTTTTTTTAGTAATTAGAATATTCATCAATTATTTAATACATAATACGTAAATAGACTTCATAAAAATGTAAGAAATCAAAGTATCTTGGTCAACCCCTGAAGCGATCCATAATTCGATTGATTAGAAAAATTATGATAAAATTCATCGACTCATCTGGTATGTAAATATATGATTTATTTACAAGTTTACTAGATCGAAAATTTATGATATTCAAAAAATGAGGGACCCAATGTCACATTCAGTAAAGATTTATGATACATGTATAGGATGTACTCAGTGTGTCCGAGCCTGCCCAACTGATGTATTAGAAATGATACCTTGGGATGGATGTAAAGCTAAGCAAATTGCTTCTGCTCCAAGAACCGAGGATTGTGTTGGTTGTAAGAGATGTGAATCCGCTTGCCCAACGGATTTTTTGAGCGTTCGCGTTTATTTATGGCATGAAACAACTCGAAGCATGGGTCTAGCTTATTAATACGTTCCAGAAAAAACTACTTTAACTTAATTCAATATTAAATTGATTTTGAATACAATTGATTTTTTTTTACCGACAAAAACCCGTTCTTTTTCAAGAACGGGTTTTGGGGTCCAATTCTATCTTATCTTGTCTTTACCACGAATTATTTTCCTTGGTTAACAATAATTGTAGTTTTACCAATATTGGCGGGTTCTTTCATTTTTTTTCTACCTCATAGAGGAAATAAGGTAATAAGGTGGTATACTATATGCATTTCTATTTTTGAACTCCTTTTAACGACCTATACATTCTGTTATCATTTCCAATTGACCGATCCATTAAATCAACTAGCAGAGGATTATAAATGGATCAATTTTTTTGATTTTGACTGGAGATTGGGAATAGATGGGCTTTCAATAGGGCCCATTTTACTGACGGGATTTATAACCACTTTAGCTACTTTAGCAGCCTGGCCGGTTACTCGGGATTCCCAATTGTTCCATTTCCTGATGTTAGCAATGTACAGCGGTCAAATAGGATCATTTTCTTCTCGCGATCTTTTACTATTTTTTCTCATGTGGGAGTTCGAATTAATTCCAGTTTATTTACTTCTATTGATGTGGGGAGGACGGAAACGTCTGTATTCAGCTACAAAATTTATTTTATACACTGCAGGAGGGTCGATTTTTCTATTAATAGGCGTTTTTGGTATTGGGTTATATGGTTCTAATGAACCAACATTAAATTTTGAAATATTAGCTAACCAATCATATTCTGTAGCACTAGAACTACTATTTTATAGTGGATTTTTTGTTGCTTTTGCTGTCAAATTACCAATTATACCCTTACATACATGGTTACCAGACACCCACGGGGAGGCACATTATAGTACTTGTATGCTTCTAGCCGGAATTTTATTAAAGATGGGAGCATATGGTTTGGTTCGCATCAATATGCAATTATTCCCCCACGCTCATTCTATATTTTCTCCCTGGTTGATTATAGTAGGTGCAATACAAATAATCTATGCAGCTTCAACATCTCCCGGTCAACGTAATTTAAAAAAAAGAATAGCCTATTCCTCCGTATCTCATATGGGTTTCATAATTATCGGAATTGGATCGATAACCGATACGGGACTCAATGGAGCCATTTTACAAATGATCTCTCACGGATTTATTGGTGCTGCTCTTTTTTTCTTGGCAGGAATGACATATGATAGAATACGTCTTGTTTATCTCGACAAAATGGGTGGAATGGCGATTCTCTTTCCAAAAATATTCACACTGTTCACTATCTTATCAATGGCTTCCCTTGCATTACCCGGCATGAGTGGTTTTGTTGCCGAATTTATAGTCTTTTTTGGAATAATTACCAGCCAACAATATCTTTTATTGCCAAAAATACTAATTACTTTTTTAATGGCAATTGGAATGATATTAACTCCTATTTATTTATTATCTATGTTACGTCAAATGTTCTATGGATACAAGATTTTTAATGCTCAAAACTCTTATTTTTTTGATTCTGGGCCGCGAGAGTTATTTATTTCAATCTCTATTCTTCTCCCAATAATAGGTATTGGTATTTATCCGGATTTCATTCTCTCACTCTCAGTTGAGAAGGTAGAAGCTATTATATCTACTTATTTTTATTGATAGTTTTCGTGAATAAAACAAGAAAAAATCAAGAATCCTATTCTTTCTTACAATGAAAAAGAAAAATGAGTCAAAATGAATTGAAATTTTAACTAGATGTATTTCTTTTTATGAGAACCTTTTGAATCAATTAGTGTAGTGATTCAAATGGTTCTCGACAGTTTCCCTGAGGTATGCAGTTTTTTTTCTTATATTCGTTACTTAATATTTACTTAATATTTAGTATTTAATTAATAATTTTTTTTATTATCATTTTTTGAAGATGTTTTATGTTTATATTGGGAGGAATCTTTTTGAATTTTCTTTAATGTTAATAAAAAAATCTTAATAAAAATGAAAGGAACCATAACTATGTAATCCTATTCCTAATAAATTGACTCCAAAATAGCATATCCAAATTATAAGAAAGCCCAGAGAAGCCACAATTGCGCAATTTACACTTTCTAACTTTTTTTTATTTGTTCGAGTATGTAAATAGATTGCAAATATAGTCCAAGTAATAAATGACCAAGTTTCTTTTGGGTCCCAATTCCAATATGATCCCCATGCCTCATTAGCCCATACTGCTCCCGAAAGAATCCCAATGTTTAAAAAAAGAAACCCTAGACTAATAATACGATAACTCCACTGATCTAATTGTTGAATTAATTGAGCTCTGTAATAATTTCTCGCAGAACAAAAGGGGGTGCTCATTAAAACATTACATTTTTTATCCATATGTTGGATCTTCTTAAACGAAAATGAATCTTTTACGAAATCTTGACTTTTACTCAAAATCCTTATGTCTTTTTGAAATGTAATGACTAAAAGAGATACTGATAATAATGATCCGCATAAAAGAGCTGCATAGCCCAATATCATCATACTTACGTGCATCATTAACCAATGGGATTGAAGAGCGGGTACTAATATTTCAGATTGATGTATTTCGGTTAAAAGACCTGAAGTGATAAAGCCTTGGATAAAAATAGTACTTGGCGAGGTTATTGCGCTTAAATAATTGGTATGTTTTTTAAAATATGGAACGATAGAAATAAGGGAGAAATTCCATGAAAGAAAAATTAATGATTCATATAAATCACTTAATGGGAAATGCCCCGAATAAATCCAACGAGTTATTAATAATCCTGTTATACAGAAAAAAGTAGCTAGAATTCCCTTTTCTGACGAATAATATAGTCCTACGATTTCATCGACCGATAAGATTATCAAAAAAATTGTAATTACAATTGAAACGATCGAAAATGATATATGGGTTAATATATGTTCTAAAGTGGAAAATATCATAAAAGTTCTCAAATTTAAAAAGTATAGAGTAAGAAAATTATACGGAATACAAATCCTATAATTGAATTTATTATAGGACTTATTGTCTTTCTTTTCGAAGATAGCATGCCGCCACTCGGACTCGAACCGAGATGCTCTAGCACTGCTTCCTAAGAGCAGCGTGTCTACCGATTTCACCATAGCGGCGTACTCGAGATAATAATAAGCTTTTTTTATTTAGTTGTCGAGATTGAAATCTCAATTGAACTGAATTAATTCAATTAACTTTTTCAATTGATGACGAAAAACTCGTTTCGTTATAATCCATATCCAAACATTCCCATAAGAAAATTCTTATTTAGTAATTAAAATGATTTAGTAATTAAATTATTAAAATGATTATTTGATTCCCAAGTAACTCGATGGGGAAAATAAGAATCCCCATCGGGAAATGCTACAATAACAATAAAAAAAAGTACCAGTTTTCTATTATTTAATAGAAGTTTCATTGTTTGATTGTCGCACAAAAAAACTTTTTGAATTCCCCGTAGAAAGAGATTTCGCTAAGGAAAAAGCCTTCAACGCTGCAAAATATGCCTTATTTTTCCAAATATTCTTACGAATACGTTTTTTTGATACAGAAGTACGTTTTTTTGGAACTGCCATGAAAAAATAAATTTTAAAAAGTTATTCATTTCTCTAGTTGAATGTGAAAGACATTTTTTGTTCAAACAATTCCATTTATTTTTAAATTTTTGATTTTTTTTTTGAATCTTTATTCCATCCAATCCAAACGAAATCTGACAAAACAAAAAAAAAGAGAAATAACGAAGTTTTTTGATATCTATGTCTATTTTTCTCGCTTTATATTTATACCTGTACCAAAATAGAATGAAAGGTTAAAAAAATTAATCCTTGCCTATCTAAACTAAATCAAAATCAAATGAATTTTGATCTATGCTATGGAAAGAAAAATGTCGGATATTCTAATAGTCTTTCCTACAATTAGAACTAAATTCCATGTCTTTTATTTTAATGGAAAATCGAAAAAAATCAGTTTAGCAATAAACGTATGAATAAACGAAATAGTCAAAATGAAATATAAAATAAAGTAATGTATGAAATACTATGTGTATATTTGTTGTATGTAATTATGAATCTTTGGTCTACAGATAGAATCAATTATCGTAATACCTAATGAGAATTAGTAATTGTTTTCTATCTTTAGAAAGATCTTAGTTATAAATTAGCTAATTTATTTCCTTAAGTTATCTAACTATAATTAACTATTTATAGTTAGTTATTTATAGTAATAATATTTTCTTATTAAAAATTTCATAAAATATGAGTTATATTTTTTTATTTTATATATAATTATATTTATATATAATTCTAAAAATTTTTTAGAAAAATTATTTATCAAAAATCTTTTTTTATTAGGAAAATAATATTAAAATGAAATTAATTTAATAAAAAATAAAAAAGTGAATAGAAAGAAAATATTATTAGTATTTTTGGTTCATTTTTTATTTTTATTTCATTTTCGATTTCAATATTAGCTTAGTACTATTCATTCTAACTTCTTGCTCTGAATATTCGAAAGAGTTGAGAAAGAATAATTCAGAATAAAATAAGAATAAAAGGTTTTTTATGGAATATACAAATCAATATTCATGGATTATACCTCTCATTCCACTTCCAATTCCTATGTTAATAGGAGTTGGACTTATCGTTTTTCCAATGGCAACAAAAAATCTTCGACGTATGTGGTCCTTTCTTAGTATTTTCCTACTAAATATAGTTATGCTCCTTTCGGTCTATCTATCTATTCACCAAATAAATAAAAGTTCTATCTATCAATATGTATGGTCTTGGACAATTAATAATGATTTTTCTTTAGACTTCGGTTATTTAATCGATTCACTTGCTTCGATTCTACTAATATTAATTAGTACGGTTGGAATTCTGGTTCTTTTTTATAGTGACAATTATATGTATCATGATCGGGGATATTTGCGATTTTTTGCTTATATGAGTTTTTTCACTACTTCCATGTTGGGATTAGTTACTAGTTCTAATTTGGTACAAATTTATATTTTTTGGGAATTAGTTGGAATGTGTTCTTATCTATTAATAGGTTTTTGGTTCACACGACCTATTGCGGCGAATGCTTGTCAAAAAGCCTTTGTAACGAATCGTGTAGGTGATTTTGGTTTATTATTAGGGATTTTGGGTCTTTATGCTATAACGGGTAGTTTTGAATTTCGAGATTTATTCGAAATATTGAATAAATGGATTTCTAATAATGAGGTAAATCCCTTATTTCTTACTTTGTGTGCCGTGTTTTTATTTACAGGTGCAGTTGCCAAGTCTGCTCAATTCCCACTTCATGTATGGTTACCTGATGCCATGGAAGGCCCCACTCCTATTTCGGCTCTTATACATGCCGCTACTATGGTCGCTGCGGGGATTTTTCTTGTAGCTCGCCTTCTCCCTCTTTTTGTAATTCTACCTTCTATAATGAATCTTATTTCTTTGATAGGTATAATAACAGTACTATTAGGAGCTACTTTATCCCTTGCTCAAAAAGATATTAAAAGAGGTTTGGCTTATTCTACGATGTCTCAACTGGGTTATATCATGTTAGCTTTAGGAATGGGATCTTATCGAGCGGCTTTATTTCATTTGATTACTCATGCTTATTCAAAAGCATTGTTGTTTTTAGGATCCGGATCCATTATTCATTCAATGGAAGCTATTGTTGGATATTCTCCCGATAAAAGCCAGAATATGGTTCTTATGGGAGGTTTAAAAAAGCACGTACCAATTACAAAAACTTCTTTTTTAGTGGGTACGCTTTCTCTTTGTGGTCTTCCACCCCTCGCTTGTTTTTGGTCCAAAGATGAGATTCTTAATGATAGTTGGTTGTATTCCACAGTTTTTGCAATAATAGCTTGTTTCACCGCAGGATTAACCGCATTTTATATGTTTCGAATCTATTTACTGACTTTTGAAGGAGATTTAAATGTTCATTCGAAAAATTACAGTGGTCAAAAAAGACTTTCCTGCTATTCAATATCTCTATGGGGAAAAGAAATTCAAAAAAGCAACTATCCTTTATTATCAATGAATAATAATGAAAAATGGATTTATTTTTTTTTCAATACGACTTATCCAATTTATAAGAGGATACGCCCTTTTATTAGTATTCCTTGTTTTGGCATTCAAAAGACGTTCTTTTATCCCCCTGAATCGGACAGTACTATGCTATTTTCCATGTCTATATTAGTACTATTTACTTGTGTTGTTGGAGTTATAGGAATTCCTTTGAATCAAAATGGAATTGATTTGGATATATTATCCAATTTGTTGAATCCAGCTATAAACCTTTTACATCAGAATTCAAATGATACTGTGGATTGGTATGAATTTTTAATAAATGCAATTTTTTCGGTTAGTATAGCCCTTTTTGGTATATTTATAGCATTTTTTTTATATAAGCCAATTTATTCATCTTTCAAAAATTTGAACTTACTAAATTCATTTGTTAAAGGGGGCAATAATAGAATCCTGTGGGAAAAAATAATCAATGTGATCTACAATTGGTCATATAATCGTGGTTACATAGATTCGTTTTATAGAATATCTTGGACTGGGAGTATAAGAAGATTAGCTGAACTAACTCATTTTTTTGATAGACGAGGAATTGATGGAATTCCAAACGGTTTTGGACTTATAAGTTTCTTTTTTGGAGAGGGTATCAAATATCTAGGAGCGGGTCGTATTTCTTCTTATCTGTTATTCTATTTATGGTTTGTCTTAATTTTCTTATTCATTTATTTATTTTTACCCTTTTTAAATTTCATTTTCCCCCTCTTCCTGTTCCAAATCATCGCTTAATTTGTATGACCATCGAGGAATTTTTTGACTTATTTCTTTTAGTCTTTTAGACTTTGGATTGAAATTTTGGATGAATTTCCAAATTTGGATTTGATCTTCGAAGACAATTCTTCCTTGTTCGGTTTTGAATTCCATTTTTGAAAACGGAAATAAATCATTTTTTTTTTCTGTTGATAATGAATTTTTAGCAAATGTATCTATTTTCTCTTCCAATTTTTCATAATCATAATCAGTAGTAAAAAGTATACCATGGATCTTATTTATCCATCTTTTCTCAATGTCATTTTTTATCGAAGTTTCATTGATGATTGAGGAAGAAAAAAAAATGTTTCTCCTTCCGCGATAGGGACCATTCAAAAGGGGATCATCTATTTTAGGCAAGTATTCTTTTTTAGTCTCATCATTACATAATCTACTCTTTTTTTCCAGCACATCTAGAGTAATGGATCCTTTTTTTAGAACTTCAATTCGATTTCGAAATTCTTTGCTGAGATTCTTCTTTTTTTGTTCATTAGTAGAAATCCAATGATCATCCAATTCATCAGGGGGCAGTTTTTCTGCTGTGAACAAATCCATTTTTCTTTTTATCATTTCCCGGAAGGTTGACAAACTAGGTGGATACGTAAAAGATATTTTTTCTTTTCCATCATTTCGACATGTA